GAGTCCAATAAAAAAAAATAAAATAAAAAGGAAAGGCAACTTCGTCCAATTGCATCTCTATCGAATTTGAATATCAGAATAGCAGATAGAGTCATAATTAAATGGGTCAGATCCACTTAGTTTTCTTTTGTTGATTTCTAATCTTTCCACTGGATTAGATTTCTAATTGAAAATAGTAAGAGTTGGTGATTCAAAAGATGATTTATCATTATTCCTGATAATCATGATAACTACTATTAAATGATAACCTATTATTATATGTGCTTACTATGATTCAAAATAGCTCTATTCTTCCTTCAAATACGAATACTACTGTAGTTTTATGAAAAAAGCCAAAGCCCTATCGGATTTGAACCAACGACTTACGCCTTACCATGGCCTTATTCTACCACTGTTTTAACGGGGCCCTTTGATTTCATTCACGAAGAGGCCGGTTAAAATCTTATATCTAGCGAAATAGATATTCTATATCTAAGTAGATATAGATACAGTAAACTGAGAGCGGCTAGTGGATTATTCTTAACTAGCAAGTCTAGAATAAAAGGAAGAAATTTTGTTTCAAAACCAACTTTCTTTAATTGCTTTTCTTTTATTGAAAAGATCTCCATCAGAACGAAATTAACTTGATTACTACACGTCCACCTACTAATTCCATATAGATTCAAGATATTTTATTAACTCATATGATCAATAGATTCTACTTGTCCGCGAACTAAATGCTTCGAGAAAAAGGAATTTTCAATAACTTCTTCATCCCCCCCTTCCCAGATTTCTCATTTGTTCATTTCCTAACTTAAAGTGAAATAGCGATAGGGATCTCTCATCTTACCAACGAGAGTGTAAGAAATTGAATTTCACCCCCCCTCTTTTTCGTTTCGGACGGACCCATTCCTCTCTCAAAGAATCCTATCTTTCTTTCGGATTATTACAATTTTTGTCTTTTTTTTATTATCAAAAAAATATATATATTTTCTATAAATCAAATCTAATCATACCGAAGGCTTCAACCGCGTTATTCTACCTCTTAGAAAGAAAAGAACTTCAATCAAATTTAATACTAGGGTCATACATTTCCTATTGCTGTTCCTATTACTGTCGGATGATAGTAGCGATGATGAAAATAAGAATTTTCAAACAAAAGAGGTACAAGAAGAGGTACAAGAATATATCGGTTTTGATAGAAAATATTTTCTAGATTCGTGCCCGCCGCTTGTCTTTGATGGAGGTGATTGGCGAAAATGTCCATTGGTTGCGGAAAGGTTGGATTTTCAAACTTTTTAGGTTCAGGTGCAGATTCGCAACAGCATCCCGTTTAAACACCGAAATAGTCGAGCCTTTCGAGGGGATCGGGAAACTGGGCGCGGATGCTGAAATCCGTGGGCTGGACAAAACACCTCGAGCTCTATGGAGGCAAACGAAGAAGCTATGTTTAAGAATGTAACAGTCACGGGCGGGCTTGTCCAAAGAGGCATTATACTTTAACAGAGTAGCGGACTATTTGAAAAACATCGAAAAAGAGAAACGTTCATTACAGGAGCCGCATACTCTTTTATATTGCAATTATGCATGTTATGCGGAAAAACTCGACAAATTCGCCGAGTTGGCACGAGTCCTGGGCTACCATTTCGGGGTACTCGCTCGCTTCAAGGAGCGGCGCGGCTAATTTGGACTTGAATAGACAAAAACGTTACCTTTTCATGAAAATATAATAGAACGACGAGAACGCTGTCTTTTTACAAAGACAGTGTTCTCGTTAGCTCGGGAGCTTCAAAGGAATATGAACAGTTTTTTTCATTGTTAATAGAATAGGTATGATTAGATGGGAAGTATCCTTCAGTTTTTTCACGATTTCGTATCAATTTTGGATTCGTCATCTCAAATTCATGTTGTGTATCAAGAACAATAATGCGGATATGGTCGAATGGTAAAATTTCTCTTTGCCAAGGAGAAGACGCGGGTTCGATTCCCGCTATCCGCCCAAGCCCAAGATGAAGTAATTTATTGACAATTTTTGGACTATGAATTTTGTCTATATAAATCTAGATTCTATTACTTCGATTTAGATTAGATCTATTAATGATAGTGGGTTGCCCGGGATTCGAACCCGGAACTAGTCGGATAGAGTAGAAAGTTTACTGGTTATAAAAGTAAAAATCTCTCCCCAAGCCGTGCTTGCATTTTTCATTGCACACGGCTTTCCCTCTGTATACACCTTAAACTCACTTCCTTCGTGAAACAAAAAAGTGGAATAGTCAGTTGATTTAATCCTTACTAGATCAACATTTCAGAATAGAAATAGAAATAAGGTAAATTTTTGTGCCTTCTTCATTTTTTATTTATTCTAATAATAAAGAAGTCAAATTTCCATTTCCACGGTTTCATAACGAATCAGTCATGATTGGCCAAATCATTGATACAAATAATATCAAAATACCAAAGCCTCTTTCTATAGAACCTCTGCGAAATAGAAGAAGCTCTTGGAAAGGTCAAGGAAAGAACTTGTTCTTCCGCCGTAAAGAATTCTTCGAATAATTCCGAGCCGAATCTTTTTAAAAAAGCCCGTACAGTACTTTTGTGTTTACGAGCTAAAGTTCTAGCACACGAAAGTTGAAGTATATACTTTATTCGAGACAAACTCTTCTTTTTTGAAGATCCGCTATGATAATGAGAAAGATTTCTGGATATATGCCCGAATCGCTCAATAATATCAGAATCTGATAAATCAATCCAAACGACCTTACTAATAGGATGTCCTAATCTATTACAAAATTTGGCTTTAGCCAATGATGCAATCAGGGGAATAATTGGAACAATAGTATCAAACTTCTTAATAGCATTATCAATTAGAAATGACTTTGCTAACGTTTGATTACGTACCGTTGAAGTCTTTCGCCGCACACTTGAAAAATAACCCAAAAAGTCAAGGGAATGATTGGATAATTGGTTTATCTGGATTCTTCGTGATTGAGACCACAGGGAAAAATAAGATTGCCATAAATTTACCAAGTAATATTTCCATTTACTCATGAATAGAGACGTACCTTTTGAAGTGAGAATTGCTTTTCCTTGATACCTAACATAATGGATGAAAGGATCTTTGAACACCCATAGATTGGCTTGAAAAGTCCTGGACAAGGTTTCTACAAGATGCTCTATTTTTCCATAGAAATAGATTCGTTCACGAAGGGCTCTAGAAGATGTTGATCGTAAATGAGAAGATTGCTTACGGAGAAAGACAAAGACGGATTCGTAGTCACATACATGAGAATTATATAGGACGAAAAATAATCTTTGATTTCTTTCTGAAAACGAAGGGCTGCCTTTCTTTGAAGTAATAAGACTATTCCAATTATGAAATTCGTGGAGAAATAATCTTACTAAATGCAAAGACGAAGCATCTTTTAGCCAGTAGCGAAGAGCTTGAACCAAGATTTCTAGATGGATTGGGTAAGGTATTAATATATCTAAGACATAATTTAGATGTGAAATTTTGTCCTCTAAAAAAGAAAAGATTGAATGAATTGATCGTAAATTATCGAATTTTACTATCCCCTTCCCCTTTTTTTGGAGCTTTTCTAGGGAAGATAGTAATCGTAGAGAAAATGGAATTTCCATAATGACTGAAAATACATCTGATATCATTTGAAAATCAAAATTCTTCTTGCGTCCCCAAAGTGGATTTTGTTTAAAATCATTCAGAGAAAGAATCAAAGAATTTTGGTCATACATTCGAGCAATTAAACGTTTCACAATTACTAAGCTGAATTTTTTGTCATAACCCGCATTTTTCAACAAAAAAAATCTATTTAAACAATGATCATGAGCAAGTGCATAAATATACTCCTGAAAGATAAGCGGATATAAGAAGTCGTGTTGTTGAAATCTATCGAGCTCTAAAGAGCTTTGAAATTCCTCCATTTTTCATTCTATTTGAACCAAAGGTAGAGGATTTTGGAAGTTATCAAATGATACATAGTGCGATACAGTCAAAACAAGATATTTATTCTAGTAAGAAAGGAATAGATACCTCGGATACAGGTAAACTTAGCAACGGATTCTCTATCCTCTCTTTTTCCCTTTAATTGAAGTAGTTTATATTCGTTCTAGGATACCAAGATGTTTAGAAATCCTTTATTTTTTCAACCCAATCGCTCTTTTGATTTTGGAAATTTTTGTATCAATATACTCTTTCTTATACACACACATCTCTATTATGGAATAGAGAATGATAATATTTAGGATTCATTAAAAAATAAAGACTCCGCTCATGGGATAAGCCCTTCCCGTATCAGGCACTAATATATTTTTAACGTCTAATTAGATCGGGTAATCATTCTAATTAAGAATGGGAGCTCGTTGCTTTTTCTTTCCTTATAATTTCATTATATTAATTGAAGCCAGAGGGCTCTATCCATTTATTCATGCGACCCAACTTGAACTTGAATACATTTTGCTCCCTTCCAATAAGTTAAACAAAGTTTTGTACCGATCCGGAAGAATAAAATATTCTCAGAACTCTTGATTGATACGACATGCTATTTTTTCCATTCATTCCCCTTCAGGATCAGTCGTGGTCTTCCAAACTTTACCGATGGTATGGATGAATCCCTCGCTTCATCCAAATGTGTAAAAGATTCTAGTCGCACTTAAAAGCCGAGTACTCTACCGTTGAGTTAGCAACCCGAGTAGAATCAGAATAAAAATAACTGATTAGACGGGGAAATGAAACCATAAAAACACATTTTCTAATCGATTAAGAAAATAAAACGCAAAAACGCAGATGAAAGTACAATCAATTTTCCGATAAAAGAAAGAAAAGTCAAACTTGATAGATCATCCCCTATCTTATTGTTATTCCCCCTTTCAATCAAAAAGAAGGGCATCCAACGAACCCAGGATTTGAATAAAGGAAGGTAAAAAACCAAGCTAGAAAGAGATCCTTTTATCACGATGAATTATATTTGTTCAATGCGTTGTTGTCAATATAACAGTTAAGAAAA